AGCTGACCTTCACAGTCCAGGAACTTCCATTATTTAGAGGTAGCCTCTACCCCGATTTTCATTTGCCTTTTGCCTGATCTCTTGGCCTGCGCCTCAGCTTTCTGTACTATTGCTCTATAAATGAACTCTTCTCTTTGGCAACAAACAATAAAACTCAAACCTTTATGAAGACAAGCATACAGACAGTGACAAAGATCCATTTCTGCTTTCATTTTATTTCCTGCTAGTGCGGTTGCACTTGGGTGGGACCCTTTCTTTCGTCCCTGCCACCATTCCCTGAATGAGTGAATGGCGGGTTCACTCCGGAACGGAACCTCTGCTCGAGTTGCTTCCGTATTTGACTTTTTGGCCGTTGGGGTTGGGCCCCTCTACCGATGCCTTCACGCTCCTTATCTCTCGCGGTCGAGTGGTTTGGAGATTCTCTTCTGCCTGACTCTATTGGGAAAGCAGCCGAACTCAGGACTTGAGAGATTAGGAATAGAACTCTGTCTCCTCGCCGGTTAAGCTTAGCTTCTCTGCTCCGTCACCTTTCGATCAAGCGGATTCTAGCTCTGATCGCTCCTCAAGGAGAGAATGAGAGACCTCATTTCCTTGATGCACTTTCCTCTATCGCCGTCAACCGGCCTATAGTGGCTGAGATAGTATAGGTTCTATTCATCTGACCGTACTTCCATCTGGTCAAGTGGCGGATAGCTCGTCTCCTCTTTCGTTTGCTTTCTTTATTATTGCTTCTGTTGAATGAATATAGGGCTCAGGCGAAGAAGGGTGATCCCTAGACTTTTATAATTGTTTGGCCAACAGCTCCCGTACCTAGCGATAAAGTGTCTGGTTTCTCTTTCGAGCTTATCCTGATAGTGCGGTGCTGTTCCCTCTCTCGGCATAGAGTCTATCAGAGAGGGGCTTTTGTCTCGCCAACTCCGTCTGCTTTTGCTTCGAGTGCCCTTTCCCCTTCCAGTCTAGTACTTTTTTCAATCTTTATTTTTTGCTTAGAGTGAGGTTGTAATCATCAGTAGCATTATGCATTCATTGTTCTTCAAACTAACAAAAGGTCTTCGTTCGTGGTAATCTTCTTGATATATCTAATACTGCTTTACAGGATAGAAGGCTTCCGCCATGGTGGGTTCGCTATGAGACTCCTATTAGTAATCCGCCACATATGGATGAGGTTCATCGTGATATGTTGCGACATTTCGGAATTAACGGAACCCACCAGATTAGGCATAGATCAGGTGCAGTCTATACTATACATTTGGCCCATTGATTCCCCATAGGAGTATTCCTATTCAAGGTGAACGCACTCCCTTGCTGCGATTGCCAGCTCCAGGTCTATCAGGTGTTTTAAGTATCAGAGAAACTTCTAGAATAAAGTCTTTTGGCCTTGGGGAAGCCTTACAATATTCTTACATGAGAGACACTCGCTTCGTTGTTCTTACTTCTCTTCTACTCTTTTTCGGTCTATGGTCTATGTTGTCCCCTGCTCCATTGTGCTTAAAACCAGCAGCCCTAATTTCTCCCGATATGGGATTTCTTTTAAAGGTAGCTAAAAATATCTATATAGAAGGGATCTGTAGTAACCATCCTCAGGTAATATCTCCCTGTGATTGTGGGGAACCTCTTAATAGTATCTTAGAACATCTCTTAGATACTCCTAAAGAATCCGAAGATTCCCCTCGTCTCATATGGGGAAGACAATCAATCAAGTCCACTTCCAAGCCAGTTGCCATCGGAAGCAGGAAAGAGTCACTCTCTGGACATTGAATAAAGGATTTTCAAGACCCGAACTAGCGTATCGTTCATATAACCTGGAATTCTTAATAATGTGCCAACCATTCTGTCGTCAGTAGCTAAGGAAGGGGCAAAGGCTTAGAACCCTTTCGACCTGGGCGAGACATTAGAGTGATGAGCCTTTTCGCACTTATTAATTAATGTATTTCCCCGGAGGTTCCCGAATACACTGGCCCGGCAGGTAGAGTCCGGCTGGGAGGATCCCCTTATTGTTCTTCGCTCATTGAATAACCCCACGTATGGCACGAGTGAGGAACGAGCTTACATTTGAGGCTGATGGGACATAGGTAAAATTCCACTTTACGGACTGCAAAGAGACTTCACAGCTGATTCAAAAGCTTCAAAAGAGCTACAATCAAAATCAAGTCAAGTAAAAGCACATGGCTCTTCTACGACCAGAATTGAAGACTTCGAAAAGGAGACGGGAGAGAGAAAGACCCGAATTAGGGTTAGGGAGAAAGACCACAAGCTTTCCGGAAATAATCCGGCAAACAATTCTGGCCGGGTTCTTTCATCGCTCTGATACCATGTAAAGAAAAAACAGAGTTCAGTGGGAGAGGAGTCATTACTTACCCAAAATAGGGATCTAAAGTCAAACAACAAGCGTACTCTATTGACTGTACGACAAGTATACAATGGAACAAGAAAAGGGAATATCCCTAAACATAAAATCTCAACCCCCTCTTCTCGGGCGATAGGGCTTCCTCTTTAGACTCCGAGGCTCGAGTGGATGGACCCGCTTAACACCCAGTTACCGATGCGATAGCCTTCCCTACCTACTTAGCTCGAGGAATTACAGAAATGCCAACCGTTAGCCTGAATGAAGGCCTGATTGAGGGACTTTCTATCACTGTATCGCCGCCTATGCCTTTATCGGGTGGGATTGAACCACCTTGAGGAACAGAACAGCAGCACTGATTGGCTTACTTGCTTGCTAGAACCGTACTGCTTTTATTATCACTGAAACCACCGTATCGTATACAACCCCCCAGCATAACCTTATTTATACCATTCCAACCCCGAGTAAGTAGGCGGTGGCTCCGTTACACAGTCGTTGGGGAGAGAGATAAGGCACATGCGCATTTTGGGTGAACCGCACGATGCTGAGCTCCTGTCCTGAGTCGGTGAAGGCGCCCCGGGTGGCGTGAGTTGCCTTAGTTGAGTCTTCATGACGGAGGAGACTAAAAGGACTCATTGGCATTGGAAAAAATCCATGTTTCATTGGTAAAGACTTAGGTTCTGTCATGCCTCGCTAGGAATGTGACTTATAGTAGTACCCAATTTTGAGTCCGATCGCTTGTTATCAATTGTATAAGGATGGTGACATTCCTATTGTTCCCGATCCTATTTCGACTCTCGAAAGAGAGGAACTGTAGGGCTGGTCTGTGATTCCCGCTATTAGTAAAGTGCGTGTGCTACGTCTGCCTGTTACCGTTCTCGAGAGGAGAAAGATAGATAGGGCAGCGTCTTCGTGTACTCGGACTAGTGCTTCCTTGCTCTTTTACGAACTGGCCGAAGTGATGACTTAACCGTAGCTAAAGCTAAGGTAAGCTTTTCTCCCTTTTGCTAGTAAGATCTCTAATCATCCAGAAAGCAGAAGGAGAGCGTATAAGTACTTCATTCCCCCTGGAAGATGACAGACACATATCGAGATTGGCACGAAAGGGTTCACTCGAACTTTGGGGGTATCGGAATTCGGACTTACACCGGCGATACTCCCAGGGTTATGGGATGAAAGCAGTCATACCAGGTGAATGAATTGGAAGTTACCTCCCTTAGCTTAGGGGCACCCTGGAATCCGAAATAACGAAAGCAGAATGGACAAGGAGCAGGGTTGAGCAACCGAGAAGAGCTACTCGAAAAAAAGTAAAAGAAGGGAGGAAGCGAGTGAAAAGGGGAGAGGAAGATGACTATAGAAAGCCGATAGTCCGGTAGGTCCTTGTAAGGCGAGTGAAAGAAAGTGACTCGACCGAGGTCTGGTTTTGATTCCAAAGAGGTATGATAACTGCACCATTCAAGATAAATGCTTGCATCCGGAGATAGATGGGCGAGAGATGGACGAAAGCCCTTGAAAGCTGAACTGATTCTTATCTGCTTGTTCAAAGCCTGCCCACTTATGATGACATGAGATTAAAGACCCCATACAATAATGTAAAGGCAGCTGATCCCGATTTCCTTGATCCTTCATCTGGCTGGACTGTCTAGGAAGCCATAAACGGAAAGTGTGCTTAGGGACTTTCTGTTTGTGCCAAACCAGATTAGACCACTCAACAGGATTCGATTGGCTTCTAATTAAGTTCCAAGCAGTTTTGAAAGAAAAAATGACCAATAACGACAGATCGGGGGAGCTAACCTCTCTTTATCGTTCCAGGAAATTTGGATTCTGGTTCGATAGTCGATAGGTACGTAGTCACTCGAGCGAAGCGAAAGGACTACTAGATAGAATACCTTACTTTGAATCTTTTTATAGGGAGGAGAACTCTCATAAGTAATAGGCTATGGCAGACAATGAAGAATGAGAGGTGTTTACCTATATATGCAATACAATAGTTGGATATAGTCCATCATTTCCACCTAAAGGCAAGAAACCTGGTTAAGAAAAGAAAGATGAATACAAACCATAACTGATGAGGAAAAACCGCATTCTCTATCAGTTCTGTGCTATCAGTTGTGTGATGGGCTCGGGTGTCGTAGAAAGACAAGACCATAGCATGTGGCTTCTTTTCTTCTTTGGAAGGTGGGGAATCGGGTTTAACCCGAAGATGCCTCTCTTCTTTTCGTAAAAAATTTAAGGAATGCAGCAGTACAGTTAAGTTCATAACATCTACAACTACTTCTTTCAAACCCAACCCCCTACTCTTGCATTTTTCTTTCTGTAACCCCTTCTTCTTTCTTGCGAATTGTCTTCGATTCTAAGCCCTTACCCTGCTAACTCTTCGAAAGAAAGTCAACCTCTTTCAGACCCTCATATTAGAGAGAGCTTTCTCATCCCAAAGGAAAGATGAATGGCAAGAGGGCGTCTGAGCTACCCTTGAGGGTAATTATAAGGGGATTACCTACCTTTTTTTTTGCTTTGGTACAAAGAAAGGATCTCAGCCAAGCTTAAGTGACTTCTGGTAGTCGACCAGGCCGCTTTCGTACGCTTTCCCCAGTATAATGACTAAAGGAACTCTCTTTTTTGATTCCTCCTATTCCTGTCCAACCAAGGACTCAGAGGGGGTTCCGAGAATCTAGTCTGAATTGACCGGACATCAGGGACATCACTTTTTTTAATGAAAATCAAGCTTGAAATAGTAAAGAAGGGGGGAGTCAAGGAAGAAGGTAAATCCTTGTTTGGTAGAGCATCTGTGATAATTGACTCTTAGATTGAATATAAACCCGACCCTTCCATCATTTCCTTCCTCTCACCACGAGCCCTCCCGATTGAGAAGGAGATTAAGTTGAAAACAACTGAGATCGGATCTCTCACGGAAATGGTGAGGCCAAAAATTATGTCTTTCTTGTACCTAACCGGAGTAAAAACATCATGACCTTCATCAACAGAAAAACAAACGGCCAGTTTCCCGGCCGAAAGAAGAGGGAAACGAATGGGATAAGACCCATGAGAACTGAGATGAGTGAGACAACGATTCACTACTGGGTCTATATCGTTCTAATCTTTCTTACCTTCTCTCTGATATGCTATATCACTTGGCTTATCTTTGGCCTAAGCTTCTTTTTGAAGATAGGTTTCTCTATCGGGGGTCGAGCCCTCTCCTTTGCTTTAGTAAAGTGTGGCCTCTCGGGGGGACTTGCCTGGGCAATAGGATGTGTTTTGCGAGCACTATTCAGTGCCGAGGAAATGCCTCTTTGGATGTCTCCATCTGGGGCTGATGCTGGCTCAGAAGCAAGCGTAAACCAAGTGCCGAACAGGAGTGAGGCAGGCCCTTCTCATCCTGGGCCGAGGGAATCCAACTCTCCGCGGAATTCCTTTCCATCGGTCCCCTCAGACCTATCACCCTTACCTGCGGGCTCGGTTCCATCTGTCCCATCATTACCATCTTTGGGTGGTGATGTTGAGGTCGAGCAGCCGGCCCCCATCCAACCTCAGAATGAGAGAAATGAGCCGCAGTCGCCAGCACATCAGGATCCCGCTCCATGTAAGGATCCTGCTTGGATCTTTCAACACGACACCATTAAACATCGGATTTCAACTGTGACTCCACAACGGGACGTAAACGACGATGAAATTGATACCATAATTTCATTAAAAAGGGGTATTATAAGTCGCATGGCCCAGTTGGATCCCCATCCATTCTGGACTCAGCAAAAAGACAGCTTGGTCGCTCACGGAATCTTAAATAAGAATGCGGAGTATACTAGTCAGACGCTGATGGAGCACTTTACTAAATTAGAAACCGAAGAAGGGAAAAAGTCTTGTATTTATCAAAAACTTCTCCAAGAGAAAACTTCGCATTAAACGGCCAATTTAATTAAAGCTCTATTAGTTAGAAACAAGCTCTTTCTTTAAAAAAACTGGAAAGAATCCTTACTACTATATACGAGGGCCACCTAGCTTAGGCTAGTCCTAATTCGTGAATACTCCTTGCCAGGGCTAGGGATCCTCCAATTCTATTATATAAGTGAATGGTGCTGCATCTTCTTAGTGAAGGGTGGGTGGACTGGTGAGCCGCTTACGCTTTAAGTGAGGAGACAGGAGCTATCAAGCTTAAAGTAGTCCCTAGACCAGACAGAGGTTCTAGGGGGAGTCCGGATAGAGGATTCCTTTAAGCGGTCTGCCCGCAGATGTAGGAAGGCTGAAATTTCAGCCTCTCGAACTGCGTACCAAAAGCAACTCTATTGTCGGAAAAATAGGCTTGATCAGAGCCCTGCCAGTTCGAGTCTGGCGAGTTGCTGAAAAGAATGAAAGCAAGCAAGAGATAAAGATCTAGTTAGACTTGCCAGGTAAAACCTAAAAATTGCTGGAGAATCATTGCTAATCCTCAATCCTCATCCAATCCAACTCAAGCACCAGCAAAGGGAAGAACTTCTAACTCGCTGGCAGGAAGAAGAGATTGCAACTTGAATTGCAACTCCCACTGGGTGCACCGCCACTAAGACTAGCTCCCCTAGAAGAAGATATCTATCTATCTATTATCATTAGCCAGCCTTGAAGCAGGAAGTGTTTTACCTTTTCGCAAGCACTAAGTAAGCAAGCTACCTTAATGAAGTTCAGAAATTCCTTCTTTTTCCTTCTGTACTTTACAAAAAGTCTGGTTATATGATTGAGTACGAGATGTTCGAATAGTTCCGATTCAAAAGCAGTAATCAATGAATTCTTCACTTCCGGCCATAGGGAGAACGGCTCAATCCGTTGCTTGTTCGCGCAGTAGTTTGATTGCTGGGGGTATGAATTCTTTCGAGTAGTCTAGTGACAGCAACAAATCATACTATAGGTATTCATCATACTCACGCAACAAAGAACCTAACAGAACTTGAAAACAAAAAGATTAGAATACCATCCCCACATAGCAAATGGCCACGGGCTCGAAATCGGATGGAGTTCTTCCGCCGGTGAGTGTATCATCTTCGAGTGTCGCTTATCCCATTTGCGGACATACCTTCTGGCATCTGCCTGCATATATGGCCAAAAGTACCCCAGCGATTCGACTTGCCTTATCAGATGCGGCATTACCTGTTGATTGCGGTGTGCATGGCAACAGATTCTGGGCATGCAAAGAAAAAGATCGGGAAGGACACATCTAACAGCTACTCACGAGATGGCAAAGCAAAGGTAAGAAAGGCAATTGGCCTACTCGAGACATTGAATAGTGTCAGTTTATGTCATGAGCTCCTTTTCAAGCAGCAAGAGGGCTTTCTAACAAAGAGAACGGCGCATTCGAGAACATCTGTGCGGGGATATCGTAACTATTGGATTCACCGCAAAGAGAGCAGCTCCTTCTCTTGCATTTGAACCCTCGGACCCGGATAAGCAAGGGGATTCTAGTTCTGATTCAATTGCAAAGAGCGCTAGGCACCGAAAGCTTCAGTCAACACAGTCCTTCCGTCGGATTGTAAAATAAAAGACATGCCTACATTAGTAACTAGCAACCTTCACTATGCGAAATGGAAGGGCTAGCAAGACACTAAAGCAAGAAAGCAAGCATACATTCCTCAACTACTGATCTATCTGTTTATGAGTGGAGTGGATTGGTAGCCGAAGACCAAAAGCCTGCCCTTTAACTGGATCTCCAGCTTGGTACTTTTATTATTATATATAATGGGGCACGGCACCTAAGCTAAGTCAGACCGCTAGCGCTTTCTAACCGTTGTTGGCTCTCCTTGCTTTCATTTCAAGTTCAGACGTTAGCAAGATGAAAGAAGGTCGGAGTCGTGAACAGGAAAAGCGAAGACCGGTTATGCCGAGAGGACAGGGAAAGGAACGATAAGTAGGTGGGGGAAGCTACTCAATCACAGAAGTCTTGGCCCAGTCAACCTCTAGACCCTTTTAGAGACAGGGTGCCCCAAGACAAAACCCTCTTTCCAGTAGTTAGTAATCCAGAGTTGATACAGAAGAAGAATATCATAAAGTAAGTGAAAGCAGCTAAACCCTCGTACCCCCTAGTATACTCTGTTATACCACACACGTGCTATCGGTTCTAGAATAAAGAATGCCCAGGCAAGTAAGACAACAAGCAAATAAGCATGCCTTAACCCATGGAGTCTTTCCTTCTAGTGCGTCAGTTGGGGAAGAATAGAATATATAGAAAAGAACTAAGGCTAGTGGGATCAATCCCAGACCAAGGAGTGTAGCATTTTGGCTTGAACTGCTTTGACTTACTTAAAAGATAGGGAACTCGACAGGCCGACATAGAGGAAGAAAGCCTATTGAAGCAAGATCGGACTTGGCATAGTTCCAGTACGACTTTCCCTCGAAGCTTGAAAAAGGCTTTGAGGAGGGCTTGCTTCATTTGATCTTTCCCATCCCAAGAGAGATGGTGAAGTGGGCTTCTTTCACGGCCGAATCATAGAAGAGAAGGGCGATCTTCTACTCGGCTTCTGCTCTAGTGGTTGAACGCTTCTCCCTTTCATTGGCTTCCACCGGCCTGAACTGTCCTAGTCTGAACTCTTTCACCTCGTCAACTCGGACTCGGGCAAGCGGGTTCACTCGTATCCTCTTTTCCTTTGGGGTTGGTTACTGCCCCATCCCTTGAATTGCCTTGGGACCGGCCTTCAAAGAAAGATCTGAACATTTGCGTAGATGAGATCACGAGACCAAGCCAGTTCACATCCTCTTCTCTTGGTCTTCGAGTGCTGGAAAGGACAGATCTTCTGTCACAGACAAGTCTAATCCTATTCCAAAACCAACAGCCTTGGGCCTTCAACCCCAGCTCGCACTCGACATGACATGATCTTTGACAATCATGAGTCAGGAGGCCCAGAAAGAGACTAGCCGGCCGGGTCTCCGGCTCTTAGAAAGAAGCTAAATCCATCTGCCTTCTACCACGAGTGCGCCCTCACTACACTAATAAGAAAGGAAAGAAAGACATATCAACCAATAAGAAGACAGATAGAACGGGCGCGGAGAATGGAAGATTCACCCATAAACAAAAGAGGAACCCGTAGCTGCCAGACCAGTTTTCGACCTCTTTGCCTACCGCTTGCCGACCGCACTAACTGACCCAAGCCTGCCTAAAAAGGGGAGTATAGGTGCCTTAGTCACTCTTTGGCTGAGTCTCATGCCCTGGCTACCGAATTGTTAGGCAAATTCATGGGTGTCGCCATTGAAGAGACTCCCATGAGTTTGAATCAAGAAGCCAATGAAATGGCCCCGGGAGTCAAACTGCCAGAGAGAATCTTTCAAAAACTCATTACAAAAAGAAACGACCATTGGCCTCAGTTCATGATAGAGAGATCCCAACTCTGGAAGTCATGCAAGTTGATTCTAATGAGTCAGATTGGATAAGTCCTATCATTCACTTTATTAAAAAGTGCAAAGAAAGATAGAAAAAGAAAGCTTAGATCCTTGAGATATGTTCTCATTGAGAACCACCTCTGTAATAAAAGCGTGGATGGTTTGCTTCTTCAATGTTTAGGCTTTGATCTTCTTTTATGGCGGAAGTCCACGAAGGGATTGTTGGAGCTCATCAGGCCTGAGTCAAAATGAAATGGGTGGAAGCCATCCCAATCCCAAAACGTAAATAACGCTAAAAATTAGATTAGAAAGAAAGGATAATCTCATTCATAGGTTTGGCATTCCAAAAATCAGCATTGCCGATCAAGGTAGAGTCTTCACAGGTGATCAAGTAAAAGAGTTTGCTAATATATATTGTTTTTGTTGAAATGATTCACTCAACACCTTTGCTCAGGCTAATGGACAAGCCGAGTCTTCCAAAAAAATAAGGTGAACTAGCTTAGAAAAAATGATCAAGGATAACCCCAGCAAGGATCTGGCATGAAGTGTAGTCAGAGGCTCTCTAGGCATTTAGGACAAAAAGACCGAGTTTCCATTAGGAGGTGGGACAAGAAGCTTAACCATACTTGGCTTTGGAAAGACTTCTGCTCGACACGTTCAAGCTTTTCCGGGAGGATCTTTTTTCCATTTAATATTCCCAGGTAAAAGACTGGGGCAGGTTTAACTAAATATCCTGACCCCTGACCCATAGTCTTCATGGATCTGATCTTTCCTGCTATTCCTAAGGAAAGGGGAGTATTCACGGCAGAGTCGGCATCGGCATAAGGGAAGAAAAAGTGGCAAGAATCATTCAATTCTTCCTCGGCAAGAGCACCCGAATCCGAATTCGGTTTTTGGCCTTGTCAGTATCCCTTTGTGAGTCTTCTGCTGAAGACTTTCTCCTTAGTAGTCTCCCACGATGAGGCCCTTGACCGGTGTGGCTAAGCCAATACATAATTACCATAAATTAGTGACGAGGGCTCTCTGCGGCTAAGAATAGAAGGTGGTGTACTAGTTATCAGTAAGTATTGGAAGAATCCCATGAAATGTTCATCCAAAGAGGGATTTTAGTTAGTGAAAAAAGACCTTCTTTTTCTTGTTACCTCCTGCCCGCAGCCATGCACTTAATAAATCAATATCATAGGAGTAGTAGCGCTAAGCGAAGCATCAAAGCAGAAGGAGCTTGACACCATTGAATCAAGTGTTGAAAGACTACAAAAAAGAATCCCCAGATGATAGGGGGCCCGGGAACTGAACGATGTTAGCGCAAGGGGCTGAAATGAAAAGGCAGGTAGCATTCGATAAGCAGGCAGGTTTGGGAAACTAGCACCAGGTACTAGGTCGATGGCATGCGGAATACTCCTCATCGGTGGTAAACCATGGGAAGAGCATCACCAACCAGCTCCTTCCAATCTTTTAATAGTATCTGAATGAAGAAGAATGTCGAGAGAATAGTTCAATGCCAGCGAATAGCGTAGGAAGTAACCAAGTTTGAATGGTGGAAAGCCAGCAAGGGAAAAAGCATTAGTTTCAGCGAAGCTATTCTTGACCCGCGTAAGAGAAAAGTACTTTCAGGCAAGGTCGGCTAGCGAACCCCGCTACTCCTTTGTCTTTTAGGAAGGGAAGTCTGAGTCAAAGTCATTGTGAATCCTCAGTTTGAAGGCGATTCACCTTCACCCAGCATCTTTGAAAGTTTTAGTGTTATTATTTATCATCTGCCTGCGGCTCTGGCCGGCCCATCTTCCTCCATGTCCTCATCCGAGGTTCAAGCAATTGGTCATCATTCCTGGCCGGCTGGCCGAGGTCGAGTTCCTCCCTTATTGAGAATCTATATGGCTTTCTTCGTCTCTATTATTTGATTTTTCAATAGCCAAAAACTGGACTTTCAGGTCTGCGAGAGGTCAATGTACTAGAGCTCATGCCCCAATAGGGGCTTTCTTTTCTCTTGCATGCGCCTTCCTCATTCATTCAAATCAAAGGAAGCTTCATCGGGAAGGGATAGGGATGGCGCATTGGCTTGGTTGGCGGCTTGGCTTCGCTATCGCTCATGACTTGGTATAGAGTCCGTGTAGTCGGTGAGTACGAGTACAGCCTATGAAACAGGCTTTGAGTTCCATTACATTGCAAAAAATCATTCCCGCCACTCTCCCTTCCAGTGAACCCCACGTGTCTGCCTCCGGCTTCGAAGCAGTGGGGAAGAAAAGGACTCGGCTTAACTTCACTTGGGTTCGGTTTCCCTTGTTACTATTGGAATGATGGAAGTAGCTCTTCTTCCTCTTAGCGTTAGCGACTCAGAGCTCATAGGGAGCTGGGACCAAGAAGGGATAGAGTTGAAAGATAGGATTTGATTAGCGCGCCTTCTGCCTGTCCTTTCCAGCACGAGGAACCTTATAGCACTTGGAAAAAAGCGGCTCTGGATCTGGCATCAACAGCGGATCCTGTCTGATCAGAGCACCGGTTCCGGCATCGGGAGTGGATTCAATAAGAGTCATAGCGGAGTCGAGAACTAGCAGCTACTGTTGGAAGATGGGATTATTTACTTGGCCACCTCTTTTTTCCTCGCCCTAACAGATCCTGAACTCTAAGGAAAACTCCCTTTCCAGAGAAGCACTCATTTTCTTTCTAGAAGCTCTTTTTTTCTACCCTTCTAACTAGTGTCACTTGCTTGATCACTTCGGTGAGGGGGTTATGCCAGAGGGACAGCAATCAATTCACCGGGTAAGAAAAGTACCTTTACACCTACCCTTTTAGTATGACTAGACCCAATAGATTGTATCACTAT